GCCATTTATGGATATTATCAGGATCTTCGTGCAGATCCAGTATAGTTGCTTTTTCACTACAAAAGGAGCAAGACCAAATGAACGTTCATTCTCTTTCTGTCAAAAGAAGAGAGAATTCAAGTTCTTCCGTAAATGTAAATAAAGATCCCCTAAAAAATGATCAAGTTAAACAAAAATTCTTTAGTTCAGATTTAGTGGGTAAAAAAGAAAGTAGGATTCCTGATTATTCAGGACTTAATCGAATCATATGTACTGGTCATTGGAATCTTATATATCCTCCTAGTCTCGTAGAGAATTCTGATTTATTGGCAAAGAGGCGAAGAAATAAATTCATTATTCCATTTCAATCAATTCAAGAACGAGAGAAAGAACAAATGAGCTACTCTTCTATCTCGATTGAAATACCTATAAATGGGATTTTTCGTACAAATAGTGTTTTTTCTTATTTCGACGATCCCCAATACCAAAGAAAGAGTTCGGGAATTACTAAATATGGGGCTATAGGGGTGCATTCAATCGTCAAAAAAGAAGATTTAATTGAGTATCGGGGAGTCAAAGAATTTAAGCCAAAATACAAAATGCAAGTAGATCGCTTTTTTTTCATTCCCGAGGAAGTGTATATTTTACCCGAATCTTCTTCCTTAATGGTACGGAACAATAGTATCGTTGGAGTAGATACACAAATCTCTTTAAATACAAGAAGTCGAGGGGGCGGATTGGTCCGAGTGGAAAGAAAAAAAAAAAAAATAGAACTTAAAATCTTTTCGGGAGATATCCATTTTCCGGGAGAGACAGATAAGATATCCCGACATAGTGGTATCTTGATACCACCAGGAACCATAAAAACAAATTCTAAGGAATCAAAAAAAGTGAAAAATTGGATCTATATCCAACGAATCACACCTACCAAAAAAAAGTATTTTGTTTTGGTTCGACCAGTAATTATATATGAGATAGCGAACGGTATCAATTTAGAAACACTTTTCCCCGAGGATCTGTTGCAGGAAAAGGATAATCTGAAACTTCGAGTTGTCAATTATATTCTTTATGGAAATAGTAAACCAATTCGGGGAATTTCTGACACAAGTATTCAATTAGTTCGTACTTGTTTAGTCTTGAATTGGGATCAAGACAAAAAAAGTTCTTCTATCGAGGAGGCCCACACTTCTTTTGTTGAAGTAAGCACAAATGGTCTGATTCGTAATTTCCTAAGAATCAATTTATTGAAATCCAACATTTCATATATCAGGAGTAGAGCTAGAAAAAGGAATGATCCATCAGGTTTAGGACCGATCTCTAATAATGGATCAGATCCCACCAATATTAATCCATTTTATTCCAGTTATTCCAAGGCAAGGATTCAACAATCACTTAAACAAAATCACGGAACTATTAGTAGGTTGTTGAATAGAAATAAGGAATGTCAATCTTTGCTAATTTTGTCATCATCTAATTGTTTTCGAATGGAGCCATTCAACGATGTAAAACATCACAATGTAATAAAAGAATCAATCAAAGGAGATCCTATAATTTCAATTCGAAATTCGTTGGGCCCTTTAGGAACAGCCCTTCAAATTGCGAATTTTTATTTATTAAACCATTTCAATTTAATAACTCATAATCAGGTCTCCAGAACTAACTATTTGAAACTTGACCATTTAAAAGAGACTTTTGAAGTACTTAAATATTATTTAATGGATGAAAGCGGGAGAATTGTTAATCCCGATCCATGCAGTAAAAGTGTTTTGAATGCATTTACTTTGAATTGGTATTTTCTCCACCATGATTATCATCCTAATTATTGTGAAGAAAGATTCACAATAATTACACTGGGACAATTTATTTGTGAAAATGTATGTATGGCAAAAAGCAGACCCCATCTAAAATCGGGTCAAGTTATAATTGTTCACATTGACTCTGTAGTAATAAGATCGGCCAAGCCTTATTTGGCCACTCCAGGAGCAACCGTTCATGGTCATTATGGAGAAATCCTTCCCGAAGGAGCTACATTAGTTACATTTATATATGAAAAATCGAGATCTGGTGATATAACACAGGGTCTTCCAAAAGTGGAACAAGTGTTAGAAGTTCGTTCAATTGATTCAATATCGATAAACCTAGAAAATAGAGTTGAGGGTTGGAACGAGTGTATAACAAGAATTCTTGGAATTCCTTGGGGATTCTTGATTGGTGCTGAGTTAACTATAGTGCAAAGTCGTATCTCTTTGGTTAATAAGATCCAAAAAGTTTATCGATCTCAAGGGGTGCAGATCCATAATAGGCACATAGAAATTATTGTACGCCAAATAACATCCAAAGTATTGGTTTCAGAAGATGGAATGTCTAATGTTTTTTCACCCGGAGAACTAATTGGATTGTTCCGAGCAGAACGAACGGGACGCGCTTTGGAAGAAGCTATCTGTTACCGACCCGTATTATTGGGAATAACGAGAGCATCTCTGAATACTCAAAGTTTCATATCCGAGGCCAGTTTTCAAGAAACTGCTCGCGTTTTAGCAAAAGCCGCTCTCCGCGGTCGTATCGATTGGTTGAAAGGCCTAAAAGAAAACGTTGTTCTAGGCGGTATGATACCTGTTGGTACCGGATTCAAAAGATTCGTGAAAGGCTCAAGGAAACATAAAAAGATGCGTTTGAACAGCAAAAAGAAGAATTTATTCCAAGGGGAATTTAGAGATAGAGATATTTTATTCCACCACAGAGAGCTATTTGAGTCTTGCATTTCAAGAAATTTCTATGATACATCAGAATAATTTTTTCTAGGATTAAATGATTCCTAAGACCTAAGAGCAGATTCATTTTTTTTTTATTTTTAATTAATCGTGGTCCTGTGATTTGTTCCATGTGATTTATTAATAGTAATAAAGAAAATAAGGAATGGAATAGAATGAAATTAATTGCTTGGATCATATATCAACATCCAATCTACGGGAAAAGATAAGGTTCCGTCGGAACAATTATTTATTTCAGGGTACCCCCTCTTTCTCTTTCTTTGTTTGAAAAAGAAAGAGAGAGAGAGGAAGTGTGGGTAGAAATGATAAAAAGATATTGGAACATTAATTTAGAAGAGATGATGAAAGCGGGAGTTCATTTTGGTCATGGTACTCGAAAATGGAACCCAAGAATGGCCCCTTATATCTCTGCAAAACGTAAAGGTATTCATATTACAAATCTTACTAGAACTGCTCGTTTTTTATCAGAAGCTTGTGATTTAGTTTTTGATGCAGCAAGCAAGAGAAAACAATTCTTAATTGTTGGTACCAAAAATAAAGCAGCGGATTCAGTAGCGCGGGCTGCAATAAGGGCTCGGTGTCATTATGTTAATAAAAAATGGCTTGGCGGTATTTTAACGAATTGGTCTACTACAGAAACGAGACTTCAAAAGTTTAGGGATTTGAGAATGGAACAAAAGACCGGTAGACTCAACCGTCTTCCGAAAGGAGATGGGACTCGATTGAAGAGACAGTTAGCTCACTTGCAAACATATCTGGGCGGGATTAAATATATGACAGGGTTACCCGATATTGTAATACTCATTGATCAGCAAGAAGAATATACGGCTCTTCGAGAATGTATCACTTTGGGAATTCCAACCATTTGTTTAATTGATACAAACTGTGACCCGGATCTAGCAGATATTTCGATTCCAGCGAATGATGACGCTATAGCCTCAATCCGATTAATTCTTAATAAATTAGTATTTGCAATTTGTGAGGGTCGTTCTAGCTATATACGAAATTCCTGATTAATAATAAGATAAAGAAATAAAATAATAAGATAAACAAATTAGTTTGTGAACTCCATATATTTATGGATATGGAATCAGTTACTGTTTGTCAATTGTGCAAAAGAGATAAAAATAACTAGCTATATTATGTGATTTGTTGGTATCTAAAATATACAATTAAACTAGACAATTTTAGTAGGCAAATAAAAAAAAACGATGGTTGAATCAAAATAATTCCTTTTCAAGTTTTCTTTCTTTCAGGAGGTAGTATGAATGTTCTATCATGTTCCATCAACATCCTAAAAGGGTTATATGATATATCTGGTGTGGAAGTAGGCCAGCATTTCTATTGGAAAATAGGAGGTTTCCAAGTCCACGCCCAAGTACTTATTACTTCTTGGGTTGTAATTGCTATCTTATTAGGTTCAGCCATTGTAGCTGTTCGGAACCCCCAAACCATTCCAACGGGCGGTCAGAATTTCTTCGAATATGTCCTTGAATTCATTCGAGATATAAGCCAAACTCAGATCGGAGAGGAATACGGCCCGTGGGTCCCCTTTATTGGAACTATGTTTCTATTTATTTTTGTTTCTAATTGGGCGGGTGCACTTTTACCTTGGAAGATCATAGAGTTACCTCATGGGGAGTTAGCTGCACCTACGAATGATATAAATACTACCGTTGCTTTAGCTTTACTTACGTCAATAGCCTATTTTTATGCGGGCCTTAGCAAAAAAGGATTAGGTTATTTCAGTAAATACATTCAACCAACTCCAATTCTTTTACCCATTAACATTTTAGAAGATTTCACAAAACCTTTATCACTTAGCTTTCGACTTTTCGGAAATATATTAGCGGATGAATTAGTAGTTGTTGTTCTTGTTTCTTTAGTACCCTCAGTGGTTCCTATACCTGTCATGTTCCTTGGATTATTTACAAGTGGTATTCAAGCTCTTATTTTTGCAACTTTAGCTGCGGCTTATATAGGCGAATCCATGGAGGGGCATCATTAACGAATTTTGGTTTGAAATACCCTTTTTATTTTAGCTTATTCTAAGGAAAGAGATCTAAAATAGTTTTTTCCTAAACGAAACGAGTTTTTTCCTAGAATTTGTTTGAATCATTTATATCTTCTTCCAATCACTTTTTTTTGCGTGATTTTTTTGTTCATTCAATTCCAATCCAATTTTAGGAGTCATAATCTGAACTGAATAAGAGTTGTTTCCAACGTGTTATTAAAAAAAAGGGGTTTTCCTAGAGAGATAGAGCAATTTGTATTTCAATCGGTTTTATTCAATGATTGACTAATAATAAAATAAAATAAATTACAAGAAAACAAAGACTTATATTTCTAGGCAAGGATTCAGACTAATGAATTTGTCCATTTAGATTGATTGTATCCAAGTGGGATAATCATAAGGAAGAGAATAATTCAAAAAACAAAATGAGATTCCGAAAAAAAAAAATGGATTATTTAGAAGAGTGAAATCAAACTAAGTTTATGGAATATATATATAAATAATGGAATAATGGCTATAAGCCAACTTTCTTTTTGTGAATATTTCACCATCAAAAAATAATTTTTGAATCCGATTACGATTAAATTTAAGATACGAATAGTTTGGTTTACGTTATGGAAGAAAGACGTGTATATGGAATATTAACTATTTATATAGATAGTTATATATTCGTTAAAAGATACATCTAAAAGATATATTTAATCTGCCCTGGAGATTTAGATAGGAATTTCAATAAAAGTCCCTCCTTTTCGTTTGGAACTGGGAATTCAATATTGAATAATTGAATAAATAAATCAAATCAAGAAAAGGAACGAAGAGTTCAAAATTTATTGGTTGATTGTATCATTAACCATTTTTTTTTTGTGCGAGGAACTTATCATGAATCCATTGATTTCTGCGGCTTCTGTTATTGCTGCTGGGTTGGCTGTTGGGCTTGCTTCTATTGGACCTGGGGTTGGTCAAGGTACTGCCGCGGGGCAAGCTGTAGAAGGTATCGCAAGACAACCCGAGGCAGAGGGAAAAATACGAGGTACTTTATTGCTTAGTCTGGCTTTTATGGAAGCTTTAACAATTTATGGATTAGTTGTAGCCTTGGCACTTTTATTTGCGAATCCTTTTGTTTAATCCTATAAACGAAACTTATTTTTTTTTATTGCCATTGCCTTGGACTTGCTGCTTGTTTTTTCGAATTCTATCAAGATTTCATTCCTACAATTACTTATTTCTTTTTATTTGCACAATAACCTACCACGGGAAGGACTGATTTGAGGATGAGGAATTAGTATACTAATTCGCTTTCTTCCTTCCCCCTTCTTAGTCCAATCGAACCCCTCTTTTTTTTTTCAAGGGAATGTTGCAAGAGTCGATATTATTAACACGCGACCTGGTACCGAATTCGAAACGCAATTTTAATAAGAACAATACTTAGTAGAGATTTGCAATTGAAACAAAAAATGCATTTCTAATAGAAAAAAAATAGAATAGGTAAAAAAAAAAGAGATAATTAGTCTATTTATAGTTTATAAGAAAAGAGGAGATCATATGAAAAATGTAACCGATTCTTTCGTTTTCCTGGGTCAGTGGCCACCCGCCGGGAGTTTCGGCTTTAATACCGATATTTTCGCAACAAATCCAATAAATCTAAGCATAGTCCTTGGTGTATTGATTTTTTTTGGAAAGGGGGTGTGTGCGAGTTGTTTATTTCAAGAATAGGCTGAATTGAACCAGCTGCGTTTTTTTTTTTCTTTTTAACTAAAGAAAGAAAAGGTGCATGATCCCGCGAATTCCTTCTGAAATAATTTGAAAATTATCTTTAAGAACTACAGCAGTTCGTGATTCATGGGGAAATATACTTTGATTCTCTTTCAACCAATTAAGGGGGACCATTAATATGGTTAAAGCTAAACTGTTTGAAGTCGAAACACAGCAAGGTACTCTTTCTACTACTATGGTTAATACAAAAATGGGCTCAAAATGAATAGTTGGAAATTTTTTTCGGTATAGAACACTCATGTCGAAAAAAGTATTTGACCTTTTTGTTTTGAAAAATGAGTATTTTACTCATTCTTATCCAATGCTGAGTCGATAACCTATGTATTAAAGTAAATTCTTTGGATTTGAAAAAAAAAAACAACTTTACTGACAATTACTTGTTTAGTCAGAAGAGTCCTCCGAATATTTCGGTCTCGGATTAGTTTCAATATTTTTTTTTGTCAATATTTGTTTTTTGAATAGGAATTCTGAATAGAGAAGAGAGGGTAGGCTCATTTCAGTCAAAAAAGATATGGGATTTGCCCCATAAGTAATTGAAATAATTGAGCGTGAGAGCCAAATGAATCGAAAGATTCATGTTTGGTTCGGGAAGAGATCATGGGAGTTTTGCAATGACTGGAAAGATAATCTACTTTCATTAAGTGATTTATTAGATAATCGAAAACAACGGATTTTGGATACTATTCGAAATTCAGAAGAACTACGCGAGGGGGCCTTTGAACAGCTGGAAAAAGCCCGGGCCCGCTTACGGAAAGTAGAAATAGAAGCAGATCAGTTTCGAACGACTGGATACTCTGAAATAGAACGAGAAAAATTGAATTTGATTAATTCAACTTATAAGACTTTGGAACAATTAGAAAATTACAAAAATGAAACCATTCATTTTGAACAGCAAAGAACGATTAATCAAGTCCGACAACGAGTTTTTCAGCAAGCCTTACAAGGAGCTCTAGGAACTCTGAA